AAAAAAAGTTTCTGTTTTAACGAATCACACGTAGAGATATTGATAACACACATAGAGTTAATGGTATTTCATAACTAATTGATTGAGCAGCAGCTCGTAGACCACCTAAAAAGGAATATTTATTATTTGATCCATATCCTGACATAAGAAGTCCAATGGGAGCAATACTTGAAATAGCAATCCATAAAAAAACGCCTATACTGAGATCGGCTAGAACAAGATGATAGCCAAAAGGAATTACTGAATAACTTAACAAAATAGATATGACAGCTAGGGAGGGGCCAATACTAAATAAACTAATATTTCCTCGAGATGGAAGAAGATTCTCTTTGAAAAGCAATTTAGTCCCATCTGCTAGAGCTTGAAGAACCCCCAATGGGCCGGCATATTCAGGGCCAATACGTTGTTGTATCCCGGCAGATATTTCTCTTTCTAACCAAACAATTATGAGCACGCCTATCGTAATTCCTAATACAGTAGTTAAAATAGGGACAAACATCCATATGATGTCATAGATTTCTTTTAAGAATTCCAACCTAGAAAAAGAATTGATAGCTTCTACTTCTGTTGTATTAATTATCATTTCAACGATCAACCTCTCCCATAATGATATCTATGCTACCTAGTATCGTCATAATATCAGCCAATTTCATTCTTTTAACTAATTGAGGAAGAATTTGCAAATTGACAAAACCCGGCGGTCGAATTTTCCATCTCCAAGGAAAAACATTCTGATCTCCTATCATAAAAATCCCCAATTCTCCTTTTGGAGCTTCGACTCTTACATAAAGTTCTTGCTTCGACAATTCAAAAGTAGGAGAAGGTTTTTTACTAATGAATCGGTATTCAAAATCATTCCATTCGGTATTTCTTACTCCAGCAAAGCGCCGGGTTTCTAAATTCTCATAGGGCCCTCCCGGAATTCCTTCCAGAGCCTGTTGAATGATTTTTATAGACTCTGTCATTTCACTGATTCGTACTAAATAACGAGCTAATGAATCCCCTTCTTTTTGCCATTGGACTTCCCAGTCAAATTCGTCATAACACTCATAATGATCAATCTTACGAAGATCCCATTGTATTCCGGAAGCTCGTAACATTGGTCCTGATAAACCCCAATTTATTGCTTCCTCTTCACTAACAATGCCTACCCCTTCAACTCGTTCTAAAAAAATAGGGTTCCGCGTAATAAGCTTTTTATATTCAGCAACCTCCCTTAAAAAATAATCGCAAAAATCCAAACATTTATCTATCCATCCATGAGGTAGATCGGCAGCTATTCCTCCAATACGAAAATAATTATGCATCATTCGCATACCGGTGGCAGCTTCGAATAGATCATATATTAATTCTCTTTCTCGAAAAATATAAAAGAAGGGGGTCTGTGCACCAATATCTGCCATAAAGGGTCCAAGCCATAACAAATGAGAAGCTATACGACTCAACTCTAACATAATTACTCTGATATAACTAGCTCTTTTAGGTACTTGAATATTTCCTAACTGCTCCGGTGCATTTACAGTTATTGCTTCTGTAAACATAGTAGCTAAATAATCCCAACGTGTTACATAAGGCAAATATTGTATAATTGTTCGGTTTTCTGCAATTTTTTCCATCCCCCTGTGTAAATAACCTAATATTGGTTCACAGTCGATAACATCTTCACCATCTAGAGTAAGGATGAGTCGAAGAACACCATGCATTGATGGGTGGTGAGGACCCATATTGACTATCATGAGGTCCTTTCTTGTAGCTGGTGCAGTCATAGGTTTTTTCCCGATTCATTCTTCCATGAATTGCTGAAAATCAAAAGAGAGTCATCCAAATTAAAATCATTTTTCAAATTAACGGGTTTTTATCTCTCGAATATTCAACTGACCTATTAATTCTTTATAACGTACTCCATTTTTTTTTGATAAATAAGCTAGTAGGCGCTGGCGCTTTCCCAAAATTTTCCGCAGACCTCTCTGAGATAAATAGTCTTTTTTGTGCAATTCCAAATGGGAAGTAAGTTTTCGTATCTTATTAGTAAAACAGAATACTTGGAATTCAACAGACCCCGGGTTTTCTTCTTTTTCTTTTTGTGAAATAACTGAAATGAATGAATTTTTTACCATAAAAGAATCCCCCCTTTTTACAAATATGAATTTTATCGATCAGTAATAATAATGTGAGTTAGTTTAATTTGGTATACATAATCAACTCACTTTTTTAAATAAAAAGAATCAATCCAATTAAACTTGCATTCGGATAGGCATACAAAACAACAGTCTATTTTGCATTTTCAAAAGAAAATTGTTTAAATCTTAAAATTAAGAAGATTTTGTTGATTCGTTTTTAGAAATAATGGATACCCTATATACATTAAATTAGTATCATATATTAGACTAAAATGTAAGACAAGTTATATGTGCATTTGTTTGCTTTCATATATCAGATATGGTACAGACATAAAGTTTCATTAATTACCTTTCAATTGTGGGGTACATACGTATCCTTAACAGACTGAAACGACTTCCATTATTTGTATCAAACCAATAGCGATTCATACAAGATAAATCTTCTAATCGATAATTGGGCCAAAGAAAGAATTTGAATTTAATTAATTTTTGTCTATCAAGATCTTTATTTTCATTCAAAAATTGACTAGAACTTTTTAAATTATTCCCATTACAAAATATTATATTTTTATCCATACCTTGACTATTCTTTGAATGGAAACAAATTAGAATTCTCAATTCTCTACGACGTCTAGACGCTAAAATATTTTCAGGGAAAAGCAAATAAAAATGCTTATTTCCAGTTAGATGGCTTCGAATGGATTTATCAAAATCCTCCTTATCGGCATATCTTTGCTCTCGGTATCGTTGATTAGTACGATGCCTACTCTTATAAACTAATGAAATATTTATAGTTTGATGCAGAATAAGCTGGCCCGCTTTTTTTACAGACAGACGAAAAGGTTCGATAATCAATCTCCCCCTTTTCATTAATTCTGTAAGAGTTAAATTCTTTTTAATCAGCATTATATCAAGATTCAGCTCTCTCCTTTGAATAGAGGATAGGGTTATTTTTTTTTGATTTCTCAGTCTAAGCAAGAGACAATATACTTTGATATTATTGATCATTCTTTGATTCAAAGCACCATCCCATCTCAATTGAAAAAGTAAATATCTTTTCAGGAAGAAATCTAGTTCTGCTTCCGTATTGCTCTTGTATTGTTTTTTCTTTTGTAGTTTTTTCATGTCTGATTCCGAATAAGTTTCTGCAATCTCGTTTTCTTGGTTTTGTATATTTGAGCTAAGATCTCTTTGATTTTCTAATTCTTTTTCTTTTTTATTCTTGAATTCAAATTCAAAATATTTTTTTTCGTTCGACGGTATAAGTTCTTTTTGTTTTCTATTCATGTTTTGAGTTTCACTAAGACTTTCATTTATATTAAAATTCAAAAAAAGGAATTTGCTTGGTATAAGCCAGGGTTTTATTTTATATGCATTATAAAAGAGGAAAAATTCTGGGAAGAACCAAAGCTCTAGATTCGATATAGGATGACTTAATATTTCCGCATTCATTCCCATCCAATCCCATTTTTTTTTTTGCTTAGATAAATTGCTTTCTTCATTTTGATGAACCATAAAATAAAAAAGATCTTTTTTATCAACTTTATCAATTATTTGATACTTAGGAGCCTCGGCCTTAGTATTTTGATTCCTGTTGGTATTGACCTTGACCCAAGCTTCAATATCTACGTTTTTTCTAAAACAAAAATGGAGAATTTTACAATCAAAATATTTTCGATCCGTATTTTTTTCCATATATATACCGGCACTTTTTCCTAGAAAATTATTGATAGGTATATAGGCTAATCTAGCAAAATTTTTTCTTTTTTGTGTATTGTAATTATAAGAATTCTTTGGAGTTTGATTTACTTGCAATGGTGATCTATAAACAGATAGGTCCTCATAATTAATAGATCTATAAGATAAAAGATTATATCTATAGTATTTTTGAAAATTCTCTTTCTGATTTGGTAATAAATATATTTCGTAATCACTTTGTTTTTTATAATAACTTAATTGTTCTTTTTCATATGAAACTTCTTTGTTTAAATTTTTATCTTGAATTGTACGACATTTTTTGGTGCTATTTCGCCACTTTTGTGCTATTAATTTAGACCATCTAATCTGGGATAAATTATATTGATAATAACCTCTTAACCAGCTTTTCCATTGATTTTTTTTCAAGTTCGGAAGTTTCTTATCTTTGAATTTAGAATCAATTATTCCTTGTCTGCCAAAATAATTTTTGATTGAAGTTTTAAGAAAAAAAGGTGTTCCGTGATATTCAAGAATAGATCTTAACTTAAACAAGTTAAGAACTTGAACTTGTGATAATTTGTAAAATAAATATGCTTGTGAGAAGGAAGATAATTCATCAAAATTCTGTGAATTATTATTACTAATATTATAAATATTATAAAAGGGCTTTTGTATAGTTGAAATAAAGTCAATCGTATTTTGATTGGTTTTATTACTTTTTTCGTTATTTTTTTTAGTATTGTAAATAGGTTTCTCAATCCCATTTTTTGTTGATTCAAGAAAAAGTTTTGTATTTCTTCTGGGAATATTAATGATAGATAGAAGGATATCTATGTATATCTTTTCAATGAAAAATGGGATAAAAAAATAAAATTTACGGATTAATCGAGTACTACGTCTTTTTAATATTTGCCAAAGCGTTTTTGTTAATTGAAATCTTTTAGCATTACAACTATTAGTATTAGAACTAACATTTCTTCCTGGAGTCACTTTTTTTTTTTCTTTTGTAATTCTTTCTATTTTTTTTCTAATTGTACTTGTTCTATCAATTAGACCATTCATTTTTTTTTCTGTTAGTAAAAAATTTGTCCAACTTCTAGATCTAATTTGATTCATAGATTCATTAATTATTTGATTACCCGTTATAGAATCGTTTGCTTTTTTAGTTTCGCTTGATTTATC